GGACGAATTATCCGAAGAGGATCGTTTAACCGTAGCAAGAGCACGAAAAATTGAGCGTTTCTTATCACAACCCTTCTTCGTAGCAGAAGTATTTACTGGTTCTCCAGGGAAATATGTTGGTCTTGCAGAAACAATTAGGGGGTTTCAACTGATCCTTTCCGGAGAATTAGATGGTCTTCCCGAGCAGGCCTTTTATTTGGTAGGTAACATCGATGAAGCTACTGCGAAGGCTATGAACTTAGAAGAGGAGAGCAAATTGAAGAAATGACCTTAAATCTTTGTGTACTGACTCCTAATCGAATTATTTGGGATTCAGAAGTGAAAGAAATCATTTTATCTACTAATAGTGGCCAAATTGGCGTATTACCAAACCACGCCCCTATTGCCACAGCTGTAGATATAGGTATTTTGAGAATACGCCTCAACGACCAATGGGTAACGATGGCTGTGATGGGCGGTTTCGCTAGAATAGGCAATAATGAGATCACCATTTTAGTAAATGATGCAGAGAAGGGTAGTGACATTGATCCACAAGAAGCTCAGCGAACTCTTGAAATAGCTGAAGCTAACTTGAGTAGAGCTGAAGGCAAGAGACAAGCAATTGAGGCGAATCTAGCTCTTAGACGAGCTAGGACACGAGTAGAGGCTATCAATGTTATTTCGTACTAGTCGATGCATCAGAATAATCAAAAGAAGTTCTGTTTATACACCCTATTTGGATTCCGCCAATTGGATACACTCAAGTGTAATCTGATGTAACGAACAAAAAAAAAAAAATAAAAATATGAGTATGAGTAGTGGGAGGATAATAGGGAAAGGGTACAAAATCCATAAAAAAAGAAAAGAAGGTGGGTAGAAAAACTTATTAGATACCAGAGTCAATGGTATCTAATAAGTTCTACCTACTATTGGATTTGAACCAATGACTCCCGCCGTATGAAAGCAATACTCTAACCACTGGGTTAAGTAGGTCATTTATCATCACAAAGAGAAAGAAAAAATGGGACCAATCACATCGGATATTATAGACAGAATATGACTTCTCAGCAATACCAATCCTTGGCAGGAAACGGATCAGAGAGTTATCATGTGGGATTATGGAATATCCATCTTGACAAGAAATTATCTAGATGTTAATATGTCTATGACAAGGGCTATAGCTCAGTTAGGTAGAGCACCTCGTTTACACGCGCGCCAATGCTTTTTCAGAGGAGCCCATCATGCAATCAACAGAATTGATCTTATTGAGAAATCGATGTCTTACTCCATGGATTCGAGGAACAAGAGAACAATAGCATGACAAAAATTTGGTTCGGTCCGATTCAGGTGCCAATTCAGGTACCAAATAGAACCCATCATTGGTTTGATCATTGATAAGGTGAATACCCAGTCTATTCAATGCTAGGCATAATGAGTATAAGGACCTCAAAATAACCTCTTTTCGTCCTATGAACTTTAAGGTGTATGAAGTATCATATTTGACTCTTGGGACGGATCGATAGAGACTCCATTTAACTTAGGTTGATCTAGGCCGGAGGCAGACCTACGTCAGGGTAACCCTTCTTTGAAACACTTTGGTATTGCTCCTGGATCAGAATACAAATAATGAATCCGAGCGCATGGAGCCATCTCGTTATCTTCCTGTCAAGAAACAAATATGGTGGACTAGCCGATCTTTCTATCAGTTAATGAAGGAGCCCAATGCAAAAAAAAAAACGCATGTTGGGTCTTTGAAACAGTTCGAATCATTTCGATAATAATCAGTTTGATCTGTTTTACCGAGAAGGTCTACGGTTCGAGTCCGTATAGCCCTATACGTTTTTGTATTCATTTCCTAATTAGTGCGCGTGGCCGGCCGGTTGATTGTTCCATAGAAATGGAATCATTCCCACAGGATCACGGAGATCCCTCGGGGCATGAAAACAAGAATTTATTCCAATGGATCCAACCGGATCGGTTCAAATCTTGGATAAAAAAATCCATTCTTCTTCATTAATCTTCGTGTGTGAATGACATACGATTTTTTTCTTTATTGTTCATGATCCAGGATTTAGTGATACACCTTTGCTTTGGTATACCAAAGTAAATTTATGAAGTCAAAATCATAACATGGGCTGGCTCAAGAAAAACTCCAACCTAACCCAACCAAATCAAATCGAATAGTAAGTCACATGATCTAGGGCCTATTCTTGTTCTTGTATTTGTAGAAAAACCAGAGTTTCAAAAATGAAGCTCTTTGGTAAGTTTCATTGTACAATAGGCTTTTCTTCGTATAACCGGCTTAGCAAAGCAAGTAGTCATTTTTCTGTTTCTGTACAATACTTATTTTTTTTTCTATTCCAATCTACCCCAATCCAGTTGTTCATCATTCCAATTCTACTTCTACCAATGCAGACTTTATGTAATAGGGGCCCATTTGAACTTGGATGAGTTAGGAATCCCCCGACGTATCGCCTTTTGGCAGAACAACAACCCCAATTCATTATTTCAGAGACAATAA